AGGAGTTACATCTCGTATGAAACTTAATAGTATACCACTTCTACGAATAGCTCTTAATGCTGCATCTCTTCCGAGACCGGGGCCTTTTATCATGACTTCGGCTCGTTGCATACCTTGATCCACTACTGTTCTAATAGCATTTCCCGCTGCGGTTTGAGCGGCAAATGGTGTCCCTCTTCTTGTACCCTTGAATCCACAAGTACCAGCGGAGGACCAAGAAATTACCCGACCCCGTACATCTGTAACAGTCACAATAGTATTGTTGAAACTTGCTTGAACATGAATAACTCCCTTTGGTATTCTACGCATATTTTTACGCGAACTAATATGTCTATTCTTACGTGAACTAATTCTTGGTATAGTTTTTGCCATATTTTGCCATCTCATAAATCTAAGTCAGAGATATATGGATATATCCATTTAATGTCAAAACAGATCCTTTATTTAACATCTTTACATTGGGTCCTTTAAATTTTAAAATTTTATAGATCCCCTTTTTTCTTTTATAGATCCCCTTTTTTCTAAAGATTATCCTTGTCTTTGTTTATGTCTTGGGTTGGAACAAATTACTATAATTCGTCCTCGTCTACGGATCAGTCGACATTTTTCACAAATTTTACGAACGGAGGCTCTTATTTTCATATTTGTCATTCCTTAATTCTGAATTTCTTTATTGGAAGAAAATAAGCTTCTTGAAATTTTTCAATTTCGAATTGTATTCCCACGAAATCAATGTTGAAATTGAAAAAAAAAAAAAAAAAAAACTATCTAATCATTCGAATCTTTGTTTTGGAGTCGAAAAATTATACGTCCTCCAATTGAATTATAATGACTTGCTTCAATTTTTATTCTATACCGCCAGTATATCTATAAAAGTATATGTATAAAAAAAATACGTCGAATCCTTCCTGAAACATAACCTAAAATCAGGTCTTCATTATCTAAATGAATCCAGAGCATACCATTAGAAAGTAATTCAGAAATTAAACTTTCAGGAATCTTTTTTTTGTTCTTTCACTTGAGTTATCAACTAACGTGGAAGGAGAAATATTATAAACTCGCCTTTTCTCTTTTTTTTTTTCACAAATAGAAAAATTTTGTATATAATTCAGATCTCAGAAAGATTACCATATATAACACAAAATTTCTCCACCAATTCCTTCTAGTCGAGCCTCTCTGTCTGTCATTATACCTCGAGAAGTAGAAAGAATTACAATCCCCATTCCGCCTAAAATTCTAGGAATTCGTTGATAGTTAGAATAGATTCGTAGACCGGGTCGACTGATCCGTTTTAAATTTAAACCATTTCTATATGGACCTTTCCTATTCCTTCTATGTCGTAGGGTTAAAACCAAAAAAAAATTCTTGTCTTCCTGATGTTTCCTCATGTTTTCAATAAAACCTTCTCGTAAAAGAATTTTAACAATGTTTTCAGTAATGTTAGTAGATGGTATTCGAACTGTTTTTTTTTTATTCATGTCAGCATTTCGTATAGAAGTTATTATGTTAGCAATAGTGTCTTTACTCATAATAAACTAAGATTATTGTTGTCCCCGAATTTGAATATAATTAACATGCTCTTTTTTTCTTTATTTTTGATTTCTGAATTTTTAAAGGTATATACGTGAGACACAAACAATCTACTAATTAAGTTAATAAATTTTATTCAAATACTATAAAATACTCTAACTGTATTATAGTCTTGTCTTATAATACTTCAGGTGCTAATGAAACTATTTTAGTGAAATTTAACTGTCTTAATTCTCGGGCGATCGCTCCAAAAATTCGAGTTCCCTTTGGATTTCCTTCTTGATCAATAACAACTGCAGCATTGTCATCATATCGTATTATCATACCGTTGTCACGTTTGAGTTCTTTACAAGTACGTACAATTACAGCTCTGATCACTTCTGATCTTTCTAGAGGTGTATTTGGTACTGCTTCTTTGATTACAGCAATAATAACGTCACCGATATGAGCATATCGCCGATTACTAGCTCCTATGATTCGAATACACATCAATTCTCGGGCTCCGCTGTTATCCGCTACATTCAAATGGGTTTGAGGTTGAATCATATCATTTTTTATCTGTTTTTTCAATGCAAAAGGCGAAGTAAAAAAAAAAATGTTGTTTATTCAAAACAAAAAAGAAACCTGAAATTTTTTTTTTCATCCAAAAAACTTCTTTCTTTTGGTTCTACATTTCTATCCTGAAATAATGAATTGAGTTCGTATAGGCATTTTTGATGCCGCTATTGAAATAGCCTTTCTGGCTATATTTTCTGCTACTCCGCTCATTTCATAAAGTATTCTACCTGGTTTAACGACAGCTACCCAATATTCAGGAGATCCTTTTCCTGAACCCATACGTGTTTCTGTAGGTCTTACTGTAACTGGTTTGTCTGGAAATATACGTACCCATATTTTTCCACCACGGCGTGCATTTCGTGTCATTGCTCGTCGACCTGCTTCTATTTGTCTAGATGTGATCCAAGCGGGT